ATATAAATGTTGAGAAAAGAATACAGTGGAAAAAAAAGGGGGGGATCAAAAAAACAAGTAGAGAAAAATTATACAACGTTATATACAAGTTGCTACCCCCCCCTAGGTATTTCTTTAATTGATACGACATGCTATTTTTTCCGTTTATTCCCTTTCAGGGTCAGTCGTGGTCTTCCAAAGTTTACCAACGATATGGGCGAATTCGTCACTTCACCCAAATGTGTAAAAGATTCTAGCCGCACTTAAAAGCCGAGTACTCTACCATTGAGTTAGCAACCCCGAGAAATTATTCATTAAACAAAACTTCAACTCAACAAAGGGTATATAGACAGGGATACAATCAGAACCAAAAGAAATTTAATAGACCCTCTTCACTTATCACGAAGAATTATATTTGTTCAATACACTCTTGTCAATATAAATGTTGAGAAAAAAATACAGTGGAAAAAGGTAAAAAGAAAGGGGGGGATAAAAAAAGTAAAGAAAAAATAAGACAAAGTTATATACAAGCCGCTACCCCCCTTGGTATTTCTTTAATTGAATTTCATTTGATTAGACGGAAATTCTTTAAAAACCCCTGCCTTCTTTAAAAGATTCTGAACAGTTCCTGTGGGTTGAGCGCCTTTTTCAAGGAAATATAGAATAACAGGAACATTTAAATAAGTTTGATTCTTCATTGGATCATAAAAGCCCACCTTTCTAAGATCTTTTCCTTCTCTTCGGGATCGAACATCAATTGCAACAATTCGGTAGATGGCTCATTGGGATAGATATAGATGAACAATACCCCCCCTGGAACCGTATAGGAAGTTTTCTCCTCGTACGGCTCAAGAAAAAATGATTTAATTCGGGGTTTTGCCTATGTATCAAATTCTAATAAATTAAATAACAACAGGCTCTATTCCTATAAAATAAATTAGACTAAAATTCCAATCTTTTTTCTTCCTGAAAAACGAAAAAAAAAAAACCGCTCATACTCATAACTCAAGTCGGATAACTCTCAAATAGTTCAAAGGACAATCATTAGTGAATTTCCTTTATTGAGTAGTCTTTACTCCCTTTCGTTTATCCCGGTTAAACTATTTCAAATCCTATTTGGATTTTTTAGTTGGATCCCATTATTGAGACTATCGAGAGAATTAACAACTACAAAAGGTGTTTCCTTGTTTTTAAACCCTTTAATTCTTATTTTTAATCATTGGGTTTAGACATTACTTCGGTGTTTCTTAATCTTTTCAAAATGGCAGCAACATACCTTTTTTATTTCTTTCTATCAAAGAATCCTATGGACGGTTGATTCTAGTATGATACACGTTGAATCGAAAAATTGGGATTAATTTCAAGAAGTTTTGCTTTTGAATTGGAAACTTGCTCAAATTGGATCCTTTCTATTTTCCATATATTTACGAAGTTGTTCCAGTTGATTGGTATTAACCCTAGATCCTTGCCCCTAAGAAATGAATTAATACTTTCGGCTCGAGCTCCATCATGGACTATTTACAACCCCGACAAAAAACGAAGGGTTCAAGTGTAACAGAACAAACAATGTCGAGCCAAGAGCACCTCATCTCTAGACAAATCTAAAATGGTGGGTGTAAAAACCCACAATGGGTCGTATCCTTCAAGTCGCACGTTGCTTTCTACCACATCGTTTCAAACGGAGTTTTACCATAACATTCCTCTAATTTGGAACTGGTATGGAATTGATTCAATTATGGAATCATGAATAGTCATTGGTTCAGCTGTCCATAGACATCGCAATCTGCACTTTTTCTTCTATATATGATACACGAAACAATATTTTTCTGAAAAAAATCTTAGCAAGACAACACTGTTAACATATTTAACAGACTAATAGAATATCATATTTAACAGACTAATAGAATATATAGATAATAGAAAGAAATATATGTCTTAGATAATATATCTAAATAAGAAAAAAGAAATCCTTTTTTCATGAGATGTATAAAAAAATAATGTAAGCTAATATTTGAATTTTGATTCTTTTAATCAGATTACGAAAATCAAAATAGAAAAAAATAGGTAAGGTTTATCCTATCTATCAGATAGACTGCTCTACTGAACTGTTGTCACTGTTTGTTATAGATGTTTTATATAAATATAGAATATGAACTGTAAAATGCGGGACGTGATGATTTGTTAATGAAATTAGAACAGATACAGATATTTAAAGTAATTTAAATTAACTGCTATCCCCCCTTCCTTTATTATATTTTTATAATATGTATGGGGTTTTATATGGGAATAATGGAGAAACGGATCCGTACTGGGACGGAAGGATTCGAACCTCCGAATAGCGAGACCAAAACCCGCTGCCTTACCGCTTGGCCACGCCCCATTTCAATTTCTAATCGACACTAAGAAACAATAATATTGTTTTTGGTTGTTTGTCAACTCCAGCCAAAAAAAAATATCTAGATAAACCCCATATCTCCATATCTATAGAATAATAGAATAGACCGGTACTCAAATACTCAAATTTTGATATATATATACAGAACTCAACTTAATTTATTGATCATTACATAGAATTCAATTAAGATATTGTATGAAAGTATGGTTTCTTCTATTCTCCTTTGAGAATTGGAGGAGTTTTGGTTGAGTGGATTCAAAGAAAAAGAAGGGTTTTTTGTCTACCTTATTGACTTTCCTTCTTTTTCCTTATATCAAAAATGCAACCAAAATGCAATTATCTCCAAGAACAAAATGTCTGTTATGCTTAATATTGTTAGTTTGATCTGTATTTGTATTAATTCGCCCCTTTATTTGAGTAGTTTTTTCTTCGGCAAATTGCCCGAAGCCTATGCTTTTTTGAATCCAATCGTAGATGTTATGCCAGTCATACCTTTGTTTTTTTTTCTCTTAGCTTTTGTTTGGCAGGCTGCTGTAAGTTTTCGATAAGATCCTAAATAAGAATATCCTAGAATAAGAATATCCTAGAAAAAGCACGATTTCCTCGAGAATAAATTATAACAATTGCTAAAATAAGATAAGTTTTAGAGTATGAACCCTCGATTCACACATTGAAATTCGTGCATAGCCAACATAAATCAGGCTTACCCGCATTTCCTCGTTTTTAAGTCTTTTCCAGGCATCTAGTCAAAGACCCTAACTCTATTAGGGTCTCCCACAATATCTAAATTTGGATATTAAGGGCAAATTTTTTTTAATGAAAAACAAATGAATTTGTGATAATACATTTCTAGAGAAATCAAATTTCTTGGTGTCAAAATAGGATATGTGGTAGAAAAATGGAAGATCTATTCTCTTTTTTTTTTTCAAAAAAAAAAATAATCTTGGAGATTTTGTAATGCTTACTTTGAAACTCTTCGTTTATACTGTAGTGATATTTTTTGTTTCTCTCTTTATCTTTGGATTCCTATCTAATGATCCGGGGCGTAATCCTGGACGTGAAGAATAAAATACAAAAGATTTCTTGGTTAATTTTCACATTTTCTTAGGATTTTATCTATTCACACGTATTTCACTAAGATTTTCAAATAAATAAAGTAACCAACGGAAAGAGAGGGATTCGAACCCTCGGTACGAATAACTCGTACAACGGATTAGCAATCCGACGCTTTAGTCCACTCAGCCATCTCTCCCACCCAATTGAAAAAGAGAATTACTACATTACACAGAATCTAAGGAGTTTTTCTTTCTCTCGTTTCTTTCTCTATTATTTCTATATAGAGAAATCCACAAATCAGGAATTTCCTTTATCTATCTAAAAGATGGACTCGACCGCGCCAACAACGGAACTAAAAAAAAGAAGCAAGACTTCTTTGTGTTGAATTTCCTCTTATCTATCTAAAAGATGGACTCGACCGCGCCAACAACGGAACTAAAAAAAAGAAGCAAGACTTCTTTGTGTTGATTTTGTTCGAAAGGCCCTTCTTATTCTCACGACCCGGCCTGGTCAGCACCTAGCCGGGCTTTTTTTTTGTTCCAATAAATTAGAGTTTTTTAGATAAATAATGATTTATCCTTTTTGAAAACAAATAAAGACTTTTTATTATATTAAATTGAATATAAAATATTCAAGCAACGACAAAAATAAGAAATACTATTTATTTATATTATTTTCTTGTTATATTTTATCCGAACTAAAAAAAACTATAGATTCTTCCACAATACATTTTTATGTTATGATTTTAATTTTTTTTTGATCCTTATCAAACTTCTTCAGCAAAAACTTTAGTTATTTAATAATTTAAATTATTAAATTTTTTGAAGCCTCTTTTCGGAATCTCATTAAATTTTAATTTACTCGTGAAAAAGTTCAGCACGCTCCTTTTAATGATTAATGATTCGTTGAGAATCCTATCTTGATCATGCTCAATTAGCATGCTCGACAAAAGACCCATTTGTATACAATAATCATATTGTAGCGGGTATAGTTTAGTGGTAAAAGTGCGATTCGTTCTATTACCCCTTAATAGTTAAAGGGTCTTTCGGTTTTTTTTATATTCCGATCAAAAACTTTATTTCTGAAAAGGATTTAATCCTTTACCTCTCAATGAGAAATTCGAGAGAAAATACGGATTCTCGTAATTTGTAGCCACGAGTCACTTAATAAATGAAAAAGTTGGATTATGAAATTGCGAAACATAATTTTTGAATTGGACCAATACTTCCAATTGAATAAGTATGAGTAAAGGATCCATGGCTAAAGAAAAAAGTCAACTTCTAATCGTAACTAAATTCTCCATTTGATTTTCTAAAAAAAAATTGGAACAAAATAGCTATTCAGCGATGACTTTGGTTTACTAGAGACATCGGCTTATTGGTTTAGCTCGGTAGAAACAAAATTCTTTTCCTTAGGATCCTCTGAACTAGAAATAGAGAACGAAGTAACTAGGTAACTAGAAAGATTGTCAGAATCACCTTCTCCTAGAAGGATCATCTAGAAAGCGATTCATTTTGTCTGTATTCAAATAAAAAGCTGACGTAGGTGTTATGGGTATAATTTTGTTCAT